GTACAACTTGAACAATGAATTAATAAGTCGAACAAAAGCTCTGGAAAAAGAAAAGGGATTTCTTGCTCTAGATATGCTTGAAAAAAGGACCAGATTATGCAATGATGAAAACGAACAAAAATACTTGCCCAAAACGTATGACCCCTTTTTGAGGGGACCATATCGTGGAACAATAAAAAAATTCTATTCACATATGATCATGAATGATTTAATCACTTCTACAGATACGGAGGATTCCATAGAAATCAATTGGATAAATAAGATTTATGGGCTACTTCCTAATAATTCTAATTATTCCAGAAAATTTGAACATCAAAAGAATCCGCCTGATAGGGAATCATTACTGAATTATATTGGTAATTCCTTAACCTCAATCAAAGAATTTCCTTTTGAGCCTGCACCCATTTTGCATTTTAAAAAATATTCTTTATTGAGAGAGCAAACAAGAATTGATTTTGAAAATCAAACAAAAGCTTTAAAATGGGTATTCGATGTAATTACAACTGATCCAAATGATCAAACAATAATTAGAAAAAAATCTATTGGAATAGAAGAAATCCATAAAAGGGTTCCTCGGTGGTCATACAAATTAACTGATGATTTGGAAGAACAGGAGGAAGAAAATGAGGAAGAATCTAAGGAAGATCATGAAATTCGTTCAAGAAAAGCCAAACGCGTAGTAATTTATACTGATAACAATCAGAATACCAACCCTATTACAACTACAAATAATACTAATAATAGTGATCAAGCAGAAGAGGTGGCTTTGATACGTTACTCGCAACAATCGGATTTTCGTCGGGATATAATCAAAGGATCCATGCGTGCTCAAAGACGTAAAACGGTTATTTGGGAAATGTTTCAAGCAAATGTGCATTCTCCGCTTTTTTTGGATCGAATAGACAAAACATCTTTTTTTTCTTCTTTTTATATCTCTGAAATGATGAATCTCATTTTTAGGAATTTGGTGGGGAGAGAACCAGAATTGAAAATTTCACATTTTTATTTTGAGGAGGAAGAGACAAGGGAAAAAGAGAAAAAAAACGAAGAAAAAAAAGAGGAAAATGAACGTATAGTAATATCAGAAACTTGGGATAGCATTATATTTGCTCAAGCAATAAGAGGTTTGATGTTAGTAACCCAATCTTTTCTTAGAAAATACATTGTATTGCCTTCATTGATAATTGCTAAAAATATTGGCCGTATGTTATTATTCCAATTCCCCGAATGGTATGAGGATTTGAAGGAGTGGAGTAGAGAAATGCATGTTAAATGCACTTATAATGGTGTTCAATTATCAGAAACAGAATTTCCCAAAGATTGGTTAACAGACGGTATTCAGATAAAGATTCTATTTCCTTTCTGTTTGAAACCTTGGCGAAGATCTAAAATACGATCTCATCCTAGGGATCAAATAAAAAAAAAAGGAAAAAAAGACAATTTTTGTTTTTTAACGGTTTGGGGAATGGAAGCGGAATTCCCTTTTGGGAATCCCCGAAAACGACCTTCCTTTTTTGAACCCATTTATAAAGAACTCCAAAAAAAAGTTAGAAAAGTTAAAAAGGATTTCTTTATACTTCTAAAAGTTTCAAAAGAAAAAACAAGATGGATCATTAAAATACTTCTAGTTCTAAAACGAATAATGAAGGAAATTCAAAAAGTAAACCCAATATTCTTATTTGAATTGAGCAAGGTGAAAGTATATGAAACGGCTGAAAATGGAAAAGATTCCGAAATAAATAATAAGATTATTCACAAATCAACCATTCAAATCCAATCCATAAATTGGACAAATTATTCACTCATAGAAAAAAAGATGAAAGATCTTTCTGATAGAACAATCACAATCAGGAATCAAATAGAACAAATCACAAAAGACAAGAAAAAAATAATTCTAACTTGTGCTGATAAAAGATCAAAATCACAGAAACATATTTGGCAGATATTCCAAAGAATAAATATACGATTAATACGTAAATCACATTATTTTATGAAATCTCTGATTGAAAATATATATATAGATATCTTGCTATGTATGATTACCATTCACAGGATCTATTTCCAACTTTTCTTTGAATCAACAAAAAGAATAATCAATAAATCCGTTTACAACGATCAAACAAATCGGGAAGGAATTGATGAAAGAGATCAAAATACAATGAACTTTTTTTCCACTATAAAAAAGTCCTTTTCGAATACTAATATTAGTAATAGTACAAAAATGTATTATGACTTATCCTCCTTGTCCCAAGCATATGTATTTTACAAATTATCACAAACCCAATTACTTAACAAGTATCAATTGAAATCTCTACTTCAATATCAGGGGACTTATCCTTTTATTAAGGATAAAATCAAGGATTATTGTATGACACGAGGAATATTTGATTACAATTCAAGACATAAGAAAATTCATAAGTCTGGAATGATTGAATGGAAAAACTGGTTAAAGGGGCATTATCAATACAATTTATCTCAAACCAAATGGTCGCGGTTAGTACCGCAAAAATGGCGAAATAGAATCAATCAACGTTATAGGATTCAAAATAAGGACTCAATTAAAGTGGATTCATATAAAAAAGAAAAAGACCAATTAATTCATTACGCGAAACAAAATTACTATGCAGTGGATTCATTGACAAATCAAAAAGAAAAATGGAAAAAACACTACAGATATGATCTTTTATCACATAAATATATGAACTATGGGGATAAGGAGGATTTTGATATTTATGGGTCAAGATTACAAGTAAACGGGGTTCAAAAAATTCCATATAATTTCAATAAACCAAAATCCGAATCATTTTATGTATTGGTAAGTACAGCTATTAGTGATTATCTAGAAGAAGGATATATTATTGATACGCATAAAAATCTAGATAGAAAATATTTTGATTGTCGAATTCTCCACTTTTGTCTTAGAAAAAATATCAATATTGAGACCTGGACCAATACACATATCGGTACCAAAATTAATAAAAATACTAAGACTGAAAAAAAAATCAACAACAAATTGAAAAAAAAAGATATTTTTTCTCTTATGATTCATCAAGAAATCAACCCATCCAATCAAAAAAGTATTTTTTTTAATTGGATGGGAATGAATCAAGAAAGAGTTTATCATACCATATCAAATCTAGAATCTTGGTTCTTCCCAGAATTTGTCTTACTTTTTGATACATATAAGATTAAACCATGGATTATACCAATCAAATTACTTCTTTTTGACTTTTATTTTTATAAAAATAAAAGTCAAAATAAAAACATCAATATAAATAGAAAAAATAATCGTCAGATGATATCTCATCAAAAAAAATATCTTAAATTAGAAAATTCCAACCAACAAAAAAATGAACAACAGGACCAAGTAAATCTTGTATCAGATCTACGAAAAGAAAACAAAAAAAAAGATATTGAAGAGAATTATGCGAGATCAGACATTACCATTAAAAAAGGTAAGAAGAAAAAACAATCCAAGAAAAACAAGAAAGCAGAACTAGATTTCTTCCTGCAAAAATATTTCCTTTTTCAATTAAAATGGGATGACTCCTTGAACCAAAGAATGATCAATAATATCAAGGTATATTGTCTCTTACTTAGACTGATAAATCCAAAAGAAATTGCTATATCCTCGATTCAAAGAGGAGAGATGCATCTGGATGTAATGCTAATTCAGAAAGATCTAGCTCTTACAGAATTGATAAAAAAAGGAATATTAATTATCGAACCAATTCGTCTATCTATAAAAAGGGATGGAAAATTGATTATATATCAAACTATAAGTATTTCATTGGTCGAGAACAATAAACACCAAACTAATAGAAAATGCATAAAAAAAAGTTATATTGATAAGAGGAATTTGGATAAACCCATTGTACGATATGGGAATATGCTTGTGAATGGGGACACAAATTATTATGATTTCCTTGTTCCCGAAAATATTCTATCTCCTAGACGTCGCAGAGAATTGAGAATGTTAATTTGTTTCAATTCCCATAATTGGAATGTTACGGATAGAAATAGAAATCCATTATTTTGCAATGAAAACAACATAAGAAACTCTGGAAAATTTTTGGATGAGGACAAGCATCTTAATACGGATACAAATAAATTCATTAAATGCAAATTTGTTCTTTGGCCCAATTACCGATTAGAAGATTTAGCTTGTATGAATCGCTATTGGTTTGATACCAATAATGGCAGTCGTTTCAGTATGTCAAGGATACATATGTATCCACGATTTAGAATTATTTAATTTAATAGTATATTTCCTATATCATATATATATCTATATTCCGTGACATTTTCGGTATATGAAAGCCGAAAGATGTATGCATATGCTATGTTATATTTTGGTAAATGATACAGATTTAATGGTGTATCCATTCAATTGGATATAGGAATAAATAAATTAGGGGAATCCTTTTAGATAGAAATAAATTCTTTTCTTTCGTTAATGTGGAAACATATTATCCCTTTCTATCCAAATCAAATTTTCAATTTGATTTGGATAAAATAAAGAAGTAGTATATGAATAAATCCAAATTTTTGTGTGTACTAGATGTGTGTACTAGATTAAAATAACCGGCATAATTCTTTTTTTTTTATTATTATTTTTCCTGATCGGAAAAATCCATGAAAAAGAAAGAAAAAGGATAGAAAAATCTTTTATGGTCAAAAATTCATTCATTTCCATTATTCCACAAGAAGAAAAAGAAGAAAACAAAGGTTCTGTTGAATTTCAAGTATTCAGTTTCACCAATAAGATACGGAGACTTACTTCACATTTGGAATTGCACAAAAAAGATTTTTTATCACAAAGGGGTCTACGAAAAATTCTAGGAAAACGCCAACGGTTGCTGGCTTATTTGTCAAAGAAAAATAGAGTACGTTATAAGAAATTAATTGGTCAGTTGGATATTCGAGAGCCAAAAACTCGTTAATTTAATCGTTTGAATTTTTTAGTAGTATTCAATTTTTTGTTTTGATGAGTCTCGTTTTGAGGAATTCATGGAATAATGAATTAAGGAAGAAAAGATATGACAGTACCGGTTACAAGAAAAGATCTCATGATAGTCAATATGGGGCCTCACCACCCATCAATGCATGGTGTTCTCCGACTAATCGTTACTCTCGATGGTGAAGATGTTATTGACTGTGAGCCCATATTGGGCTATTTACACAGAGGAATGGAAAAGATAGCGGAAAATCGAACAATTATACAATATCTACCTTATGTAACACGATGGGATTATTTAGCTACTATGTTCACAGAGGCAATAACCGTAAATGCGCCAGAACAATTGGAAAATGTTCAAGTACCTCAAAGAGCTAGCTATATCAGAGTAATTATGCTGGAATTGAGCCGTATAGCTTCTCATTTGTTATGGCTTGGACCTTTTATGGCGGATATCGGTGCACAGACTCCCTTTTTCTATATTTTCAGAGAAAGGGAATTGATATATGATCTATTCGAAGCCACCACAGGTATGCGAATGATGCATAATTATTTCCGTATTGGAGGAGTAGCTGCTGATCTACCTTATGGATGGATAGATAAATGTTTGGATTTCTGCGATTATTCTTTAACAGGAGTTGTTGAATATCAAAAACTTATTACGTGGAATCCCATTTTTTTGGAACGAGTTGAAGGAGTGGGCATTATTGGTGGAGAAGAAGCTGTAAATTGGGGTTTATCAGGACCGATGTTACGAGCTTCTGGAATCCAATGGGATCTTCGTAAAGTTGATCATTATGAGTGTTACAATGAATTCGATTGGGAAGTCCAATGGCAAAAAGAAGGAGATTCATTAGCTCGTTATTTAGTACGAATCGGTGAAATGAAGGAATCCATAAAAATTATTCAACAGGCTCTAGAAGGAATTCCTGGAGGACCTTATGAAAATTTAGAAGTACGACGCTTTGATAGAGCAAAGAATTCCGAATGGAATGATTTTGAATATAGATTTATTAGTAAAAAACCTTCACCCAATTTAGAATTGTCGAAACAAGAACTTTATGTGAGAGTGGAAGCCCCAAAAGGAGAATTGGGAATTTATTTGATAGGAGATAATAGTGTTTTCCCCTGGAGATGGAAAATTCGTCCACCCGGTTTTATCAATTTGCAAATTCTTCCTCAGCTAGTTAAAAGAATGAAATTGGCTGATATCATGACGATATTGGGTAGTATAGATATCATTATGGGAGAAGTTGATCGTTGAAATGATAATTGATACGACAGAAGTACAAACTATCAATTCTATTTCTACATCGGAATTTTTAAAAGAAGTGTATGGACTAATATGGATTGTACCCATTTTGACCCTTATATTGGGAATAACAATGGGGGTACTAGTAATTGTGTGGTTAGAAAGAGAAATATCTGCAGCGATACAACAACGTATTGGGCCTGAATATGCTGGCCCGTTGGGAATTCTTCAAGCTATAGCGGATGGGACTAAACTACTTTTTAAAGAGGACCTCCTCCCATCTCGAGGAGATATTCGTTTGTTTAGTGTGGGACCGTCTATAGCGGTTATATCAATTCTACTAAGTTATTTAGTAATTCCTTTTGGGTATCGTCTTGTTTTAGCCGATCTCAGTATAGGTGTTTTTTTATGGATCGCCATTTCTAGTATTGCTCCTATTGGGCTTCTTATGTCAGGATATGGATCGAATAATAAATATTCCTTTTTAGGTGGTCTACGAGCTGCTGCTCAATCTATTAGTTATGAAATACCATTAACTCTATGTGTGTTATCAATATCTCTACGTGTGATTCGTTGGAATATGAACTTTGAACCTCTCTTCTAGAAATAAAAGAAAAAAGAAAGAGGTTCAATGTATTGAATAGATGTTTTCATTTTTTTTTATTCAGCATTCGGGTTGATGAGTTAAACCAGATAGTTATATGAGTGAAACTAAACAGCTTCCAAATTTGTAGTAAGAAGAAACAATCTCATTCCCTATGTACAAGAATAAAGTTGAAGTAAAAATAAGCAGTGTAAACTGCTTACCCCAAGATTAAGATTTTTTGATTAGTCATCATATCTTGAAGCGGGCGCAAACAAAAGATCAACTGTATGGAGTTTCTACTACTGTCTCATATGTATTACTATACCGGGGATCAATCAAAAGTCAGTGGACGGTTAGGAACACCAAGGTACACAAAGGATTAGTAATGGAGATAATGTAAGGTATCAAAAAAGAGGTATTTCTTCATAAAACGAATCATAATAAGGACTTGAAATTGGTAGAAATGATCAAGTAGTACTTCCCTACGATTCCGATCTAGAGTATGCTCCTATTCACTGGTTAAAGAAATGACTATCAAGAACGAATTAATTCTTTATTTTATTTTTGAGTATCCTCCTCTGAGACAGAAGAACAGGAAAAAAGAAATGGAATGCAGTAATTGAATGAATAATAAAAAAAGGGGATCCCTATTTATTCTTTTCTCTATCCATATTCATACATATCGAATTCTTATCACGATTCATGAACTAATGACTAATTCTTTTTATTTTGTATTGATTGATATAAGGAGTATTTTATTGAAATATTAAGTTATTACCGAACAAAGAGAAATTTTTATTGTAAAGGATGAGATCAATTCGGAAGCACTTTTTTATTATTCTAGCAGACAGAATTCCATTGGTCTAATTTGGGACTTTCCGATGTATCTTTATTCTATCCATCCAAAGATGGTGATAATACCGAACCCGTCCTTACATTTTTTTTGTGGCCATCGAGGAGCCGTATGAAGCTGAGGTCTCACGTACGGTTTTGAAATAGCGATGGGAACAGTGATGTTATTATCGACTATGATTATCTAACAGTTCAAGTACAGTTGATATAGTTGAAGCACAGTCAAAATATGGTTTTTGGGGGTGGAATCTGTGGCGTCAGCCTATAGGATTTATTGTTTTTCTAATTTCTTCTCTAGCCGAATGTGAGAGATTGCCCTTTGATTTACCAGAAGCGGAGGAGGAATTAGTAGCAGGTTATCAAACCGAGTATTCGGGTATCAAATATGGTTTATTTTATCTTGCTTCTTACCTAAATTTATTAGTTTCTTCATTATTTGTAACAGTTCTTTACTTAGGTGGGTGGAATTTACCTATTCCGTATATATCCATTTCTGAGCTTTTCGGAATAAAAAAAATCGCCGGCATTTTTGGAATAACAATGGGTATCCTTATTACATTAACTAAAGCTTATTTGTTTCTCTTCATTTCTATCACAACAAGATGGACTTTACCTAGAATGAGAATAGACCAGTTATTAAATCTTGGATGGAAATTTCTTTTACCTATTTCTCTAGGTAATCTGTTATTAACAACTTCTTCCCAACTTGTTTCATTATAAATAAGAGAATATGATAACACTATTTTAGATTCATAATCTCTATCAAACAAGAGAAAGAAACGTCAAATTTTTCATGTATATCTACAATATGTTCCCTATGGTAATTGGGTCCATGAATTATGGTCAACAAACAATACGAGCTGCAAGGTACATTGGTCAAAGTTTCATAATTACCTTATCCCACACAAATCGTTTACCTGTAACTATTCAATATCCTTATGAAAAATCGATCACATCAGAGCGTTTCCGGGGTCGAATCCACTTTGAATTTGATAAATGTATTGCTTGTGAAGTATGTGTTCGTGTATGCCCGATAGATCTACCCGTTGTTGATTGGAGATTTGAAAGAGATATTAAAAAGAAACAATTACTTAATTATAGTATAGATTTCGGGGTTTGTATATTTTGTGGTAACTGTGTCGAGTATTGTCCAACAAATTGTTTATCAATGACTGAAGAATATGAACTTTCTACTTATGATCGTCACGAATTGAATTATAATCAAATTGCTTTGGGTCGATTACCAATCTCAATAATTGGAGATTACACAATTCAAACAGTTATGAATTCGACTCAAATAAAAATAGACAAAGATAAACCCTTTGATTCAAGAACAATTACCGATTACTAAGATTTTGTTTTGATATAAAGGATCCAAGCTTTTTATTTTGGGTAGTCAGTAACTACAAATAAAAACTAATGATTGTTGAGAATCACTCTTTGATTTAAACTAAAAATATATTTTTAGTGATGATTTCCAAATAGCAAATTTCAACTACTTTTTTCTTTTTTTTCTTTCGGATAAATATAAATAAAGTAAGGTTGGCCCAATAATTTTATCTATATCTACATTAATCCATATTCAAATTCAATTCAATTATAAATGTATCATATACATTATTATATACAAGAAAACAAATACAAGAAAACAAAAATAGGGTAACCCCTTTTCCTTTCCTGGACCATTTATTTAGTAAAGTTAAAGTAAGGTCATGAAATAGTTAAAGTTATTTATTTTGTATTTTATACATAATGGGTTTACCTGGACCAATACATGATATTCTTGTTGTATTTCTGGGGTCAATTCTTGTATTAGGGGGTCTGGGGGTAGTATTATTTACCAATCCAATTTATTCTGCCTTTTCATTGGGATTGGTTCTTGTTTGTATATCCTTATTCTATATTTCATCGAACTCCTATTTTGTAGCTGCCGCACAGCTCCTTATTTATGTGGGAGCCATAAATATCTTGATCATATTTGCTGTAATGTTCATGAATGGTTCAGGATATTCCAATAATTCCTATTTTTGGACCATTGGAGATGGGGTCACTTTGATGGTTTGTACAACTATTCTTTTTTCACTAATTACTACTATCCCAGATATGTCATGGTACGGAATTATTTGGACTGCAAGGTCAAACCAGATTATGGAACAGGACCTAATAAATAACGTTCAACAAATTGGGATTCATTTATCAACAGATTTTTATCTTCCGTTTGAACTCATTTCAATAATTCTTTTAGTTTCCTTGATAGGTGCAATTACTATGGCTCGACAATAAGCAATAAAAATACTTAACTTATAATGATTCCCAATTCTTAGAATTCTAACTAAGTTCTAAATAAATAAATAGAAATTTTTAGTTAAATCTATCTACCGTCAATATCTTCTTTTGTTGTGTAATTGTTCTATTCTAATCAATTGAATCGGTTGAATTGTTATTCATATTGAAATGAATCGAGATTGATAAGGAGTTAGTCAATGATGTTTGAGCATGTCCTTTTCTTGAGTGTTTATTTATTTTCTATCGGTATCTATGGATTGATCACAAGTCGAAACATGGTTAGAGCGCTTATGTGTCTTGAGCTTATACTAAATTCGGTTAATATCAATCTTGTAACATTTTCTGATATATTTGATAGTCGCCAATTAAAAGGAGACATTTTCTCAATCTTTGTTATAGCCATTGCAGCTGCTGAAGCAGCTATTGGACTTGCTATTGTTTCGTCGATCCATCGTAACAGAAAATCAACTCGTATTAATCAATCGAATTTGTTGAATAATTAGTGATAATCATCATAGATAATTTAAATAAAGACACATAAAAATATTTAATAGAATTGAAATACTATTTTTTATTGAATTTGAATGCAATTCAATAAAATTGAATTGCATTTTTATATTTATATTGAAATAATGATGACCAATTTGTTGGCCAATTAATTTTAATTTGCATGTTCGTATCATCATAATTGTTGAAACGAAAATCAAAGTGTCTTGACCTTTTCTCATAAACAGATTGATTTAAGAAATATATTGATTGTTTTTAATAAACCACTGTTTCGTCTGGTGTCTACAATATTACAATATATAATATATGATTCATTTACTACTAATTTGATTTGACCAGATCGAAAATCTTTTATGTTCAAAACTGTAATTTATAGATCCAATGTCACATTCAGTAAAAATTTATGATACATGTATAGGGTGTACTCAATGTGTACGAGCTTGCCCCACAGATGTATTGGAAATGATACCTTGGGACGGATGTAAAGCCAAGCAAATAGCTTCCGCGCCAAGAACCGAGGACTGTGTAGGTTGTAAGAGATGTGAATCTGCCTGCCCAACAGATTTTTTGAGTGTCCGTGTTTATTTAGGGCCTGAAACAACTCGCAGCATGGCTCTATCTTATTGATACGTTACAAAAAACTCCACTTGAATCATTTGTGATTCCTCTTTACCGACAAAAGCCCGTGCTCGACAAAATATATTATTTTGAGGACGGGCTTCTCTGGTCAAAATGTATCTTGTCTTTATCACGAGTTATTTTCCTTGGTTAACAATACTTGTTGTTTTACCGATATTCGCGGGTTCCTCAATTTTCTTATTCCCTCATAGAGGGAATAAGATGTTTAGGTGGTATACTATATGTATATGCTTATTAGAACTCCTTCTAACGACTTATGCATTCTGTTATCATTTCCAATTGGATGATCCATTAATGCAATTGAAGGAAGATTCTAAATGGATAGATGTTTTTGATTTCCACTGGAGACTAGGAATCGATGGGCTTTCCATAGGACCCATTTTACTGACAGGATTTATCACTACTTTAGCAACTTTAGCAGCTTGGCCAATTACTCGAAATTCGCGGTTGTTCTATTTCCTGATGCTAGCAATGTACAGCGGTCAAATAGGATTATTTTCCTCTCGAGACTTTTTACTTTTTTTCATCATGTGGGAGTTAGAATTAATTCCTGTTTACTTACTTTTATCCATGTGGGGGGGAAAGAAACGTCTCTACTCGGCTACAAAGTTTATTTTGTACACTGCAGGGGGTTCCATTTTTTTCTTAATAGGAGTTCTAGGTATGGGTTTATATGGTTCCAATGAACCAGCATTAGATTTTGAAAGATTAATTAATCAATCATATCCTGTGGCATTGGAAATAATATTCTATTTTGGCTTCCTTATTGCTTATGCTGTCAAATTGCCGATTATACCCCTACATACATGGTTACCTGATACCCATGGAGAAGCACATTACAGTACATGTATGCTTTTAGCTGGAATCCTATTAAAAATGGGCGCATATGGATTGATTCGGATCAATATGGAATTACTACCCCACGCTCATTCTATATTTTCTCCTTGGTTGGTGATAATAGGAACAATGCAAATAATCTATGCAGCTTCAACTTCTCTTGGTCAACGTAATTTAAAAAAGAGAATAGCCTATTCCTCTGTATCTCACATGGGTTTCACAATTATAGGAATTGGTTCTATAACCGACATGGGACTCAATGGAGCTATTTTACAAATGCTCTCTCATGGATTTATTGGTGCTGCACTTTTTTTCTTGGCGGGAACGAGTTGTGATAGAACACGTCTTGTTTATCTCGAAGAAATGGGAGGGATATCTATCCCAATGCCAAAAACATTTACCATGTTTAGTAGCTTCTCGATGGCTTCTCTTGCATTGCCAGGAATGAGTGGTTTTGTTGCGGAATTTTTAGTATTTTTTGGACTAATTACTAGTACAAAATATCTTTTAATGTCAAAAATGCTAATTACTTTTGTAATGGCAATTGGAATGATATTAACTCCTATTTATTTATTATCTATGTTACGTCAGATGTTTTATGGATACAAGTTATTTAATATTCCAAACTCTAATTTTTGGGATTCTGGACTACGAGAACTATTTCTTTCAATCTGTATCTTTCTACCCATAATAAGTATTGGTATTTATCCGGATTTTGTTCTCTCGTTATCAGTTGACAAGGTACACGCTATTTTATCCAATTATTATCATAGATAGTGTTTCATTAATGAAACGGAAGGAAAGTCTTATAATTCTTTGAATTTAATATTTTGAAAATCGTTTGCTGTACTGTATAATGAAAAAAGAAATAAAATGAATAAGAATTGTAATTAGATACATCTCGAGTTTTTGAGAACCATTTAAATTTGAATGATTCCTTGATTCAAACGGTTCTCAAAAACTCATAAAAACAAACTTTCGTTATATATGGGATGATGTTTTTATCTTATGTATTCTTCATGTAGTTTATTCAATTAGATGTTTATGTGAATGAACCATAACTATGTAGACCTATTCCTAATAGATTGATCCCAAAATAGCATATCCAAATTATAATAAATCCTATAGAAGCTACAAGTGCCGAATTCGTACCTTTCCAATTTATATTTGTTCTAGTATGTAAATAAATCGCGAATATGGTCCAAGTAATAAATGCCCAAGTTTCCTTGGGGTCCCAATTCCAATAGGATCCCCATGCCTCATTAGCCCATACTGCTCCACAAAGAATACCTATGGTTAAAAAGGTAAACCCTAGACTAATGACACGATAACTCCAATAATCCAAACGCTCAGTTAATTGATATTTGTAATAATTTTGAAATAAAGGAAAAGAAGTGTTTTTAAAAACACTTCTTTTTTCATTCAAATATTCAATCTCACCAAAGAAAAATGACTTAATTAATAAATTATAGCTTTTACAAAAAATTTTGATGTTTTTTCGAAATGTAATGACTAGAAGAGCGACTGATAATAATGATCCGCATAAAAGAGCTGCATAGCTCAATAACATCATACTTACGTGCATCATTAACCACTGAGATTGTAGAGCAGGTACTAATATTGTGGATTGATGCATTTCAGTTGAAAGACCCGACATGGCAAAGCCTTGAGTAAAAATGGTACTTGGTGCAATTATTGTGCTTAAATCGTTTTTAAGGTTACGTATCTTGGGAATCATATGAATAATGAAGAAACTACACGAAAGGAAGATTAATGACTCGTATAAATTACTTAATGGAAAATGTCCCGAAGAAATCCAACGAGAAATTAATAATCCTGTTATAGAGAAAAAGGTAGCTATCATCCCTTTTTCTGATGAATCACGTAATCCTACAATTTTGTGGACTAATAAGGTCATCAAATGAATCATAATCACAATTGAAATGATCGAAAAAGAGATATGAGTTAATATATGTTCTAAAGTCACAAATATCATAAAAGGGGTCCCATTACAGAATTGGAAATCGCGAATTGAATACATTTTAGGATCTATTGTATCTCTTTTAGAAGATGCCGCCACTCGGACTCGAACCGAGATGCTTTAGCACTGCTTCCTAAGAGCAGCGTGTCTACCGATTTCACCACGGCGGCTTACTTGAAATAATAATAGTCAATTCATGTTGAATCGTCGAGATTCAAGGATTCAATATAGTTTAGGAAACATTAATTAGAATCAATGAATAAAGACTGGTTTGTGGTTTAAATATTTGAATCTTCAATAAATACCTACCTAGGTAGTATCGTCGTGGGTTTTTTAACAATCAACTTTCATGTACTAGAAACTAAGTTTTCTCCAAACAGTTGGAACTCCATAGTTTTTTCTCGGTTGAGGTATAAAACTAAGAATTGTCTTTTTTTCTCAATTTTTTTATGATTTGTTTTTCATTTATCCGATTTCATGGATTCAAATGAAAAAGATTGAGTTTTTTTTCAATGAACAAAATCAAATAACTAGGATTTCATATCTATCACAATTTCATCATTAAATACAAATAATTTTTTATTTTTCTAATGATTTCGATACCTTAGTATATTTAAATTAAAGTATTAATATTCTTTATTGCGCATATAATTTATAATTTATAATACCATTTACAAAACCAATTAAGTTTTGGGATAGGCATATAACAAAAGAGTTTCAATCTCTATCACAATTGTACTTTTCTATTGTGAAAAGTACAATTGTGATAGGGAAAAAAATATTACTTAGAACCCAATATACAAAAAACTCTTATTCTATATATCACAGCAGTGAGTTCTAAGTAATATTGAGAAATTTAATACAGAAAAATACATTAGTTAACATTCATCTTACAAAATTTGGGGTTCTTTAGGCTATATCAATTGAGATTATTCTAAGACTTTATTATTTGTTTGTCGCACAAAAAAACTTTTTGAATGCCCGGTGGAAACCGATTTCGCTAAAGAAAAAGTTTTTACTGCAACTAAATATCCTTTTTTCTTCCAAATATTTCTACGAATACGTTTTTTTGACATAGAAGTACGTTTTTTTGGAACTGCCAT